AAAACTGCTCAGCAACAGTAGGACAGGTGGGCGAACGACGGGAATTGAACCCGAAAAAAAGTTTTGGTAAAGCCGGGTATAAGCGTTGGATAGGTAAGCGTCCTGTAGTAAGAGGGATCGTTATGAACCCTGTAGACCATCCCCATGGGGGTGGTGAAGGGAGGTCCCCAATTGGTAGAAAAAAACCAACAACTCCCTGGGGGTATCCCGCACTTGGAAGAAAAAATAGAAAAAAAAATAAATATAGTGATAATTGGATTATTCGTCGTCGTAGTAAATAGGAACGAAAATAGAATTTGTTTCTTCCTGGAGTATAATTTTGAATAATTTTGAAGTATAAATATAAAAAATGAAATGTAAATACAGGAGTAATTAATGTGTAACACGTTTAGTAAAAAAAAACCTTTTATAGCGAATCATTTATTAATAAAAATTAATAAGCTTACCACAAAAGCGGAAAAAGAAACAATAGTAACTTGGTCACGAGCATCCACCATTATACCCATAATGATGGGTCATACTATTTCTATCTATAATGGAAGGGGACATTTGCCAATTTATATAACAGATCGTATGGTAGGTCACAAATTGGGAGAATTTTCACCTACTATAAATTTCCAGGGACATCAAAAAAATGATAATAGATCTCGCCGTTAATTTCAAATTTAATATTTTTTAATTAATATAATATTAATAATCGTTCATAGAATTTAGTAGGAGATGAAACTTATGAGAACAAAGAGGTGGGAAAAGTCAAATACAAAAACATACGCTTTAAGTAAACATATATGTATGTCTGCTCATAAAGCACGAAGAATAATTAATCAGATTCGTGGGCGTTCTTACGAAGAAATAATTAGCATATTAGAACTAATGCCTTATCGAACCTGTAATCCCATTTTTAAATTAGTTTATTCTGCAGCAGCGAACGCTAGTCATAATATGAATTTTAACAAAGAAACTTTAATTATTAGTAAAACTGAAGTTAACAAAGGTACTACTATGAAAAAATCAAAAGCTCAGGCTCGAGGACGTAATTATTTAATAAAAAGGCCAACTTGTCATATAACAATTGTATTAAAAGATACATCTTTATCTGAATATGCAGAATATATCATATGGTTCAAAAAAACTGGATGCATCTCTAAAAAAAAGTATACAGATATGGCATCTAGTGGAGATGTATGGGACAAAAAGTAAATCCACTTATTTTTAGACTTGGTACAACCTATAATCATCATTCCCTTTGGTTTTCCCAACCAAAAAATTATTCTTACGGTTTACAAGAAGATCAAAAAATACGGGATTTTTTCAAGAATTATGTACAAAAAAATATGCGAATATCCTCCAGTGTCGACGGTATTGCGTGTATAAAGATTCAAAAACGAGTCGATCTGATTCAGGTTATAATCTATGTAGGATTCCCAAAGTTATTAATAGGAGAGAAATCGAGAAGACTTGAAGAATTACAAATGAACGTACAAAAAGAATTGAATTTTAGGAATAAAAAGCTTAACATTACTATTAAAAGAATAGCAAAACCTTATGGTTACCCTACTATTCTTGCCGAATTTATAACCGACCAATTAAAAAATAGAGTGTCATTTCGCAAAGCAATTAAAAAAGCTATTGAATTAACCAAACAAGCAAATACAAAGGGAATTCAAATACAAATTGCAGGTCGGATCGACGGAAAAGAAATTGCACGTATCGAGTGGATCAGAGAGGGTAAGGTTCCTCTACAAACCATTCGATCTAAAATTGATTATTGTTCCTATCCAACTCGAACTATCTATGGGATATTAGGCATAAAAATTTGGATATTTAGAAACGAGGAATAATAAAACTCTACTTGTCTATCTGTTAGTAATGGAAAACAAAAAGAGAAATTATAGGATTAAATAAAAATTGTATTAACTATCAATTTGATATAATTGCTATGCTTAGTGTGTGACTCGTTGATTTTTTAGGGTTCGAATTCAAAAAAAAAAAAGAAATCAAGCTTGTAATATGAACTAATAACTATAGAACTAATAACTATAGAACTAATAAAAAATCCATCGCTTCGTATTTTCTGAACTCCAAAAAAAGTCAAGATATGATATATGGATTATATCATTGTAACAACTAAAATGCTTTTTTTGCAAAAAGACAATCTGATTATGAACTGAGATAATATAAATAAAAAAGTGTAGATAAGTAGAAGAAAGAAATAAAATAGCAATGATATATGATTCGAAATGGAAGGTCTATCAGTCATCTCAAAAATGAAAAGTAATAAAGCATCAATACCAACTCATCAATTGATTTATTCAATATAACAAAAAAATAAAGAGCTTCGAGTCAATAAAGAGTAAGAATATTGACTTAAGAACTAATTTCATTTTAATTAGGAGCTCCGTTGTGAAATTCAGACCTAACCATTAATATAAATTTATAGACGGTGGGAACGACGGAACCCGTGAATACATAAAATTTTATTGAACATAAAATTCATGGGGCGAGATGGCGGAACAAACGATCAAATATGCTGAGAAGTCATGAACTACCTTTAAGACTGAACTAGATATTAAAAGAGTAAATATTCGTCCGCGAAACTTTCATTTTTATTTTATATGGTTAGTTATAAATTCAAACAAGATATCCAAATTCCTACGAAATTACATGAAATTTCAATTCTAAAATTATTCATTTTTAATGATACACTTATTTAGAATACCTTTATTCATTCGCGAGGAGCTGTATGAGAAGCAACTCTCATGTCTGGTTCGATGGAATTGGGAAAAACAATCACCAACTATAACCCCCCAAAAAAACCATATTCCGTAAACAACATAGGGACGAGGCAATCGTATTTGTTTTGGTAAATATGCGCTTCAGGCACTTGAACCTGCTTGGATCACATCTAGGCAAATACGCTGAGCAATGTCACGAAACGCACGTTGGGGTGGAAAGGTATGGGTACGTATATTTCCAGACAAACCAATTACAGTAAAACCAACAGAAACTCGGATGGGTTCGGGGAAAGGATCCCCCGACTATTGGGTAGCGGTCATTAAACCAGGTCGAATACTTTATGAAATGGGCGAAATAACAAAAAATATAGCCAGAAAGTCCATTTCAATCACGGCGTCCAAAATGCCTATACGAACTAAATTCATTATTTCACGATAGAAATGTATAACTAAACAAAATGCTTTGATTGCAATAGGGGATTCAAAAAAGAAATTATGATTCAACCTCAGACCCATTTAAATGTAGCAGACAATAGCGGAGCTCGAGAATTGATGTGCATTCGAATCATAGGAACTAGCAATCGACGATATGCTCAGATTGGTGACATTATTCTTGCTGTGATCAAAGACGCAATGCCCAATATGCCCTTAAAAAGATCAGAAGTGGTTAGGGCTGTAATTATCCGTACTTGTAAAGAACTCAAACGTGAAAATGGTATAATAATACGATATGATGATAATGCTGCAGTTGTCGTTGATCCAGAAGGAAATCCAAAAGGAACTCGAGTTTTTGGTGGAATTGCCAGGGAATTGAGATATTTTAATTTTTCTAAAATAATCTCATTAGCTCCCGAGGTATTATAATTTATAGTCGGATATTTGAATGAAATAAATTCATTAGTTAATTTTATTTCACGTATGTGCCTTTATTTCCTACTTAAACATATTTAAAAACTAAAAAAAAAAAAAGAAATAAGAAATTACCATGTTGATTATCTAAAAATTCGGATTTGTTCATCATGGGTAATGGCACTAGTACTGATATAATAACTTCTATACGAAATGCTGATATGAATAGAAAAGGAATGATTCGAATAGCATCGACTAATATCACCGAAAGCTTTGTTAAAATACTTTTACGAGAAGGTTTTATCGAAAATGTGAAAAAACATGAGGAAAGCAACCAAGATTTTTTGATTTCAACCCTACGACATCGAAAAAAAAGGCAAAAACCATATAGAAGAAATTTTTTGAATTTAAAACAAGTTAGCCGTCCCGGTTTACGAATATATTCGAACTATCAACGAATTCCTAGAATTTTAAGTGGTATAGGTATTGTAATTCTTTCTACCCCGAAAGGCGTAATGACAGACCGAGAAGCTCGATTAAAAAAAATCGGCGGAGAAATTTTATATTATATATGGTAATTCTTTCTGATATTGGATATCCGAATTGGATCAAAAACGAAATTTTTGTGAAAAATGTCGATTGATCCGAGAATTCTAATAATTTGTTCCAACCCGAAACATAACCAAAGACAGGGATAACCTTTCTAAAAATAAATCTTGAAAAGACCCGATATACAAATTATAATAAATATAAAATAATAATAAAAAAAAAACACCCTTCTTTAAATTTTTTTTCATTTTACTATGAAATGGATATATCCATATATTTCTCACCAATTCATATTTAGGAAATGATACATACAATATGGTAAAACCTATATCAAGAATCGGTTCACGTAGGAATGGGCGTATTGGTTTATCTAAGAATACACCTAGAATACAAAAGGGGGTTATTCATGTTCAAGCAAGTTTCAACAATACCATTGTAACTGTTACAGATGTACGAGGTCGGGTAATTTCATGGTCCTCTGCCGGTACTTGTGGATTCAAGGGTCCAAAAAGAGGGACACCATTTGCTGCGCAAACCGCAGCAGAAAACGTCATTAATACTGTAGTGGAACGGGGTATGAAAAGCGCGGAAATCCGGATAAATGGACCCGGTCTCGGCAGAGATTCAGCATTACGAGTTATTCGTAGAAGTGGTATGCTATTAAGTTTTGTACGAGATGTAACCCCCATGCCACACAATGGCTGTCGACCTCCTAAAAAAAGACGTGTGTAAAAATCAACATGGAAACGAATTCAAGAGAAATAAACGATTCAATGATCGGAGCAAACAATATTACTATGGTTCGAGAGAAAGTAACAGTAACCACTCGGACATTACAGTGGAAATGTGTTGAATCAAAAATAGACAATAAGCGTTTTTATTATGGTCGTTTTGTTTTGTCTCCACTTATGAAAGGTCAAGCCGATACAATAGGCATTACAATGCGAAGAGCTTTGCTTGGAGAAATAGACGGAACGTGTATCACACGTGCAAAATCTGAGAAAATACCACACGAATATTCTACCATAGTAGGTATTCAAGAATCAGTACATGAAATTTTAATGAATTTGAAAGAGATTGTATTGAGAAGTGATTTGTATGGAACTTGGGACGCATCTATTTGTGTCAGGGGCCCGAGGTATGTAACTGCTCAAGACATCATTTCGCCGCCTTTTGTGAAAATCATTGATAATACACAGTATATAGCTAGTTTGACAGAACCCATTGATTTTTGTATTGGATTACAAATCGAGCGAAATCGTAGATGCCGTATAAAAACGTTAAATAATTTTCAAGACGGACATTATCCTATAGATGCAGTATTCATGCCCGTTCAAAATGTGAATCATAGCATTCATTCCTATGGAAATGAAAAACAAGAGATACTTTTTATCGAAATATGGACAAATGGAAGTTTAACTCCGAAAGAAGCACTTCATGAAGCTTCCCGAAACTTAATTGATTTATTTATACCCTTTTTACATGTGGAAGAAAAAAACTTACATTTAGAGGACAATACATACAAAATAACTTTACCCCTTTTTACCTTTAATGATAGATTCACTAAACTAAGGATAAATAAAGAAAAAATAACATTGAAATATATTTATATTGACCAATTAGAATTGCCCCCCAGAATCTATAATTACCTTAAAAGTTCAAATATACATACATTATTGGATTTTTTGAATAAAAGTCAAGAAGATCTTATGAAAATAGAGCATTTTCGAATAGCAGATGTAAAACAGATATGGGATATTCTAGAAGAGCATTTCGAAATGGATTTCCCAAAAAATAGCTTTTAAATATATTTTTATCGTTTTATAAAATTATAAGGGTGTTTTGAACCTTTAGTATTTAGTATAATCCATATATTTTGATTAGATACTGAATCGAATTGAACAAATGTATCTAGGGAATACCTGCTTCAAACTGAATTTTATCCCTAGATACACACATTACACATTATATAAATTATAATCTGTAATCTGTTTTTTTTTTTCAATTTAATTAATTTCAAAAAGACCTAACGTTAAGGATTTATCAATAGGTAATGTTGCCCCAATGCCCAACCAAAGGGCTGTTATAGTACCAATCCAAAATATGGTTGTCGCTATTGGCCGACGAAATGGATTTTGGAATTTATTAACATTTTCTAAAAAGGGTACTATTAATAATCCCACGGGTACTGAAATCATTAAAAGAACACCTAATAATTTATTAGGCACTGTACGAAGTATTTGAAATACAGGAAAGAAATACCATTCTGGTAATATTTCCAAAGGAGTTGCAAAAGGATCCGCGGGTTCACCAATCATTGATGGTTCTAAAACCGATAAGCCCACGTTACATGCAATAGTTCCTAAAATTACTACCGGAAATATATATAAAAGGTCATTTGGCCATGCGGGTTCTCCATAATAATTATGGCCCATACCCTTGGCCAATTTAGCTCTTAATACAGGATCATTTAAATCTGGTTTTTTTGTTATTGAGATAGGTGATGATAAATCTACCCCCCGAAGGAACCGGATATGATAATTTTTTATCATCCGGCTCGAGTAAAAAAATCAAGGGGATTCAAAAAAGAAATGTTATTCAAATTAATCAAATTACTATTTATTTGTATTTGTTATACATATTTATATAATATATTACAAATATGAATGCTTATATGTAAATAAAGTAAGAAAACTTTTACCGGACTTTATCCACAATTACAACAATCTAGCCGTTTATCGCTCCGGTCTTACAAGTTACAAGTAAATACTCAACACCCCAATAGGCTTAATCATGATAAAATGCTTTCTGGGTCATCTCAAACCTCTCGATTTTTGTTTATACCCAAGAGAATTGTATATGCAAAGGAAAGGGTTTACTTGTTACTAACAAAGTGTAGCCTCTGTTCTTCTTTAGATCCTTTGTTTCACTCCGATAATGTTTCAATCTAATCAATGCAAAAGAAATGAATGCATTTCCATACTATTAGTGAAATAGATAAAAAAAAAATCTTAATTATGCTACCCCATTACTTAGTAGACTGGATCTTACGAAGCCTATGCACAACCCGACTTAGGGATACTCTAGATCATAGAAAAGATTATCTTCAATCGAACCGGCTTACGCGAGATTACGCCGATGGTTGAACCAAGAACACGTTTAGTTATGAATTCAAATGTGGCAGATAGAAAAGAGCGTATGTCTGCATGGCTAAATCAGTAGTTCAAGTCACACACTGCCATAATCCATTTTTTTTCTCTTCGGAGAATTCACTTCAACTAGAACTATTCATATCAAATAAACTACAGTTAAACTACAGTACAGAGTTGAAGAGAAATATCCAAAGCCATGTCTTATTCTTTTCAATAATCCATACTTATAGCAATGAAAACCTATTGTTTCTCTACCAAGTGAGAAACTAAGTTATGATCTTATAAAGGACCGGAAATACCTTGTTTACGTATCATTGAAAAGTGCATTAACATAAATACGGCAGTAAGAAGCGGCAATACAAAAGTGTGTAAACTATAAAACCGCGTTAAAGTGAATTGTCCCACACTAGTACTTCCACGTAATAACTCTACCAGAGGCGATCCTATTACAGGAATACCTTCAGGTACACCTGTTACAATTTTTACCGCCCAATAACCAATTTGATCCCGAGGTAAAGAATAACCAGTTACACCAAAAGATGCGGTAAATACAGCCAGAACCACACCCGTAACCCAAGTCAATTCGCGGGGTTTTTTAAATCCACCCGTGAGATATACACGAAATACGTGCAAGATCATCATTAGGACCATCATACTTGCCGACCACCGATGAACCGATCGGATTAACCAACCAAACTTAGTTTCCGTCATTATGTATTGAACAGAGGCAAAGGCCTCAGTAACGGTCGGACGATAGTAAAAGGTCATAGCAAATCCCGTAGCTACTTGTACTAAAAAACAAGTAAGCGTAATTCCTCCTAGACAATAAAATATATTGACATGAGGGGGCACATATTTACTAGTTATATCATCTGCAATCGCCTGAATCTCGAGACGTTCTTCAAACCAATCATAGATTTTATTGAGATAGGTAAATCAAAGAAACTCCCTCTCTTAGAACTGTATATGAGACTTTTATCTCGTACAGCTCAAGCAGAAACACCTCAATACTGATTGCAACGTATATGTACTATTTAAAACTTATGAATCCTCCTATTTTTTTTTCTTTTCTCGAAAAATCGAAAAAAAAAATACGAAAGCTCTTTTTTTGTGATGATAATGCCATAATATCAAGTTGGCTCATTCATATGTTAATCGTTACAGGCTTCTTGAATTTTCTCTTTACCTATTTCTTTGATTTAGTCTTTTTGGTTGCATACATAATACATAGAACATATAAATAAATAAATAGAATCTGGTTTTACTATGTATTTTCTTTATTATTGATATTGATAGGAATTTATCTTGTTAGGACTCTATGAATCGACTGAAACCTAAGATTCATACTAGAACTACCATGATTCAATAAAATCTACAAGTCAAGCTAAGACCAAACAAAGATTCCATGAGTAAAAACCACAAGATCATCACTTATTCACTGAATCGATCTATCGATCTAATGACTAAAAATAAAAAAAAACGCACACATTTTTTTGTACAAAATAAGCGCATAAAGAGATAAAGAGAAGCTTGAAAGAATAAAAAAAACCGTCCATAATTTGAATTAATAATGTTATTTATTTCTTTTTGAAAATTTGTTGCAGTCCAGCCGTAAGGTATGAATATTTAGTATGAATCATAGTTCCAATATTTCTTTATTTATTTCATATATTCCGTGTTCCAGATACTAGAATCAATATCCGACGAGGTAGAAACATCTCTATCAAGAAAGATGACAGACCCATTCTCTGTATTATCAATAGAAGCCATTCTAACAAGTCACACACTCATATTCCAGAAATACAGTACATAAAAAAAAAATTCCACGGTCGAACTACCAAAATAGAATGGACTCGAAATTCAAGACCTAAATAAACGAGTATTGCAAAGCTAAGATCTCGTAGATTTTATGAATCTAATTCATTGAAATTCCATACAATAAAACGGACGAATTATAAATTTCCAAAATAATAGATAGAAATATTGCAAATAGAGCCATTGCAGCACCCATCAAAAGGGTAGTTCCCCACCCGGGAGCCACTTTACCATATTCCGAATTTAATGGTTTTAATAACGATCCTGTGTTAGTTCGTTTTGAAACAGATTTCGAACTAACCTCAATGGTTTGTGTTGCCATAACTCCTAGTGTATTGATTAAGATCTGTTGACTTTGTATACCATTACGTTGTAAAAAATCTTATCATAGATCTATTGCAATCTTGAAATTATATAACAATGGAAACAGCAACTCTAGTTGCCATCTCTATATCTGGTTTACTTGTGAGTTTTACCGGGTACGCCTTATATATCGCCTTTGGGCAGCCCTTTCAACAACTAAGAGATCCGTTCGATGAACACGGGGACTAGTTGAAATAATGAGCCCTTCGGGGGCTCATTACTTCAATTGAGCTAATTAAAAATAATTTCATCTTTTTTGTTTTGTTGGAACTTTAGGCGGTTCTCGAAAAAAGATAGCGAAAAAAATAATTCCTAGAGTAGAGACTAAAAGGAATGTATAAACCAATGCTTCCATAGATTCAATTGTGGTTTACAATTATAACTTCCGTACCTAATTCTATTTATTTGGAATTGTTTCACGGAAAAAGAAGGAGCATAGTAGACAATGGTTCAAATCAATATTTCTATGATACCCTGCCTATGTCAACTGCCCCAAATAAAATGAAATAGAAGCGAAAAAGTGTTGTATCAGACTACCTGTCTTCTTGTAGTTGGATCTCCAAGTTTTTGGAATGTTCCAAATTCTACTTGAGCATCCAAATCTGGGTCAATACCAGCAAAAACATCTCGGAACAAGGTTCTAGCACCATGCCAAATATGCCCGAAGAAAAAAAGCAAAGCAAAGGAAGCATGACCAAAAGTAAACCAACCTCTTGGACTGCTACGAAAAACCCCATCTGATTTCAACGTAGCACGATCAAACTCAAAAATTTCACCCAATTGAGCACGTCGAGCATATTTTTTAACAGTAACAGTATCACTATAACTGACTCCGTTGAGTTCGCCACCATAAAACTCAACAGTTACACCTACTTGTTCGACACTATACTTCGATTCTGCCCTTCTAAAAGGCACATCCGCTCTAACAACTCCGTCTCTGTCTATCAAAACAACCGGAAATGTTTCAAAAAAAGTAGGCATACGACGTACAAAAAGTTCGTGCCTTTCTTTATCTCTAAAGATGGGGTGTCCTAACCATCCAACAGCTATTCCATCTCCGTTGTCCATTGAACCCGCTCTAAATAATCCCCCCTTTGCCGGATTATTGCCGATGTAATCATAAAAGGCTAATTTTTCAGGAATTTTAGACCAAACTTCCGATAAACTTTTTTTTTCGGAGAGCCCGGTTCCAACTATTCGATATATTTCTTGCTGAAAGTATCCCTGATCCCATTGATAACGAGTGGGGCCAAATAATTCGATCGGCGTAGTTGCTGAACCATACCACATGGTTCCAGCAACTATAAAAGCGGCAAAAAAAACAGCAGCAATACTACTGGAAAGAACGGTTTCAATATTTCCCATACGTAATCCTTTGTATAGACGTTGAGGGGGGCGGACACAAAGATGGAATAGGCCCGCTAATATCCCCAATGTCCCTGCTGCAATATGATGAGAAGCTATGCCTCCTGGAACAAAAGGATCAAAACCTTCCACACCCCACGCCGGAGTTACGGGTTCTATTTTTCCTGTTAGTCCATAGGGGTCCGAAACCCATATTCCAGGACCATACAGGCCAGTTACATGAAATGCACCAAAACTAAAGCAAGCCACCCCTGAGAGAAATAAATGAATTCCAAATATTTTGGGCAAATCCAAAACGGGTTTTCCTATACGGTCATCAAAAAATATTTCTAGATCCCAATAGACCCAATGCCAAATAGCGGCTAAGAAACACAAACCAGAAAATGCAATATGAGCCCCTGCCACGCCTTCATAACTCCAAATACCCGGATTCGTTATAGCCCCCTCTGTGATACTCCAACCACTCCATGAATTGGTTATTCCTAAACGAGTCATAAAGGGTATAACGAACATACCTTGTCTCCACATTGGATCAAGAACTGTGTCAGAGGGATCAAAAACTGCTAATTCATATAGAGCCATCGAACCGGCCCAACCCGAAACCAGAGCTGTATGCATTATATGGACAGCAATTAACCGACCGGGATCATTCAATACGACGGTATGAACACGATACCAAGGTAAACCCATGGAAATACCCCTTACTTTAATCAAAAAAAAAAAAAATTGAATTTTATTGCATTGGAAAAAACTACGGACCTAGTTGCTTTAAGTAGATTATCACGAAACATGGATTTATCTTTTTCTATTCTATTGGTATTATGGTATTATGTTATTAATAACCAAACAATTCTGTTTGTAGGAACAACGATAAACAGGTTTATTTTATACCCGATAAGTATCAATACGCAATGAGGGGTTAATACCACTTTACTTTATATGAGCAACTGTGTCACATCAGGTTTTCAAAGGACCCGCCTATTCGTAAGAATTTGACTTTATTAGGATTGATTTTTTTCTTTAGATTAAACTTTTCTAATCTACATTTTTTTATGATTATGATAAAGGTTAGTATTATTTAGTATTATGAAGATAATAAACCCATTGTTACGTTTCCACATCAAAGTAAAATAGATTCCTTAAAGTCCTTATTTTTTTATTTCATGCCTATTGGTGTTCCAAGAGTACCCTTTCGACTTCCCGGAGAGGCATATTCAACTTGGATTGACATATAGTGTGGCTTGTCAGATATTTTGGGTCATATGGGATTTCCCCGTTATCTTTCCGAGATATCCTATGTTTGTTTCACCCTAAAATGTAAAATGATTAATTGAATCATCAAAAAATTGAAGCGTGAAGTACAATTAATTAGATCCCTTTTTGTGGGGGGTTTGGATTAATATTATCAATTCTAATTAAAATAGTTTATGGTTGACTTGGCTGAACCACTAAAATGAAGTATCCAGGCTCCGTTTAGAAAACCCGAATGGGAAATATATTATATGATTTTCACTGGAATGGTTTCCATACTTACTCAATTGAGTAATATGACGAATATTTGGCATAAGATTGACAGAAAATATGAATAAGAAAAAAAGCAAGGTTGTGTAGCAAAGCAAAAAGAAACGGTAATGGTATTAGGAGCATTTGTTCTATATATGCATATGCAAATCAAAATCGGTCAGATCTTTACCCGGAGTAGAGGAGAAACCTAAAAATATTTAAGAGTCCCATTCAGGAACAAGAAAATAGCATCGTGATTTGGATTGAATATCGGTGAAAAGAATACATCAATGAAAGGTTAGGGTTAGTTCGATAAGTTTCTTTATTTTTTATTCGAATTCTAGAGAAAAAGAAAAACACTCAGATATGAAAAAAGAAAGCGCCGAAGATATCCAATACACATTGATTTTTCCCCAATTTTTTGGAACCGTATGCATCAAAAGGTGCATGTATGGTTTCTAAGGGAGACAGTTTAATCCTAACTAATCGACTTTATCGAGAAAGGCTCCTTTTTTTAGGCCAGGGGGTTGATAGTGAGATCTCGAATCAACTTATTAGTCTTATGGTATATCTCAGTATAGAAAATGATACCAAAGATTTTTTTTTTTTTATAAACTCTCCCGGTGGGTGGGTAATACCCGGAGTTGCTATTTATGATACTATGCAATTTGTGCGACCAACGGTACATACAATATGCATGGGTTTAGCCGCTTCAATGGGATCTTTTCTCCTGGTCGGGGGGGCTATTACCAAACGTCTAGCATTCCCTCACGCTTGGCGCCAATGAGTTTTTTTATTTGAGAAAAAAAAAAGAAAACTATGCCTTCTCCATATGAAATAGGAATATTAAGTAATAATAGCATGGCACTTCGAATTCGATATAAATTTTTTTTATTATTTTTCAAAACCAAAACATTCGATTATGTATCGAAAGAGTAGTATGAGATTAAAAAATATTTTTTTTCGTTTTTATATATCGGGATTTTGTTTCAGCAGCACAAACTTTTACACTTTTTTATTTGATTGAATCGAAAAGAAACTTTGGGATTGCCGTCTTACAGACGCAATAAATATATAAAGCAACGGTGCCATCATATTATTTTTAGCTCTGGAAAAGAAAGTAAAGATGGCAAAATGGCAAATTTACGGATCTATGTCTGACAGTTTTTATCTTTCTTCGATGGAAAGTTCAAAAAAAATGACATTGTAGAGCCGTATGCAACGTGCAAAAGATGCCCGTACGGTTGTTCAATTTGTCCTTTTTTCTTCGCCCCAGCATGATTATTATGTCACATCATCAGGGTAATGATTCATCAACCTGCTAGTTCTTATTTTGAGGCCCAAACAGTAGAATTTGTCCTAGAAGCGGAAGAACTTCTGAAATTGCGCGAAACCCTGACAGAGATTTATGTACAAAGAACGGGCAAACCCTTATGGGTTGTATCAGAAGACATGGAAAGGGATGTATTTATGTCAGCAACAGAAGCCCAAGCTCATGGAATTGTTGATCTTGTAGCGGATGGCGGATGAATGAAACGGCTCTGTATTTCACGCAAATATCCTGATTTCGTATTTTCTCTTTTTACTAAATTCAAAATTCTAGTAACTAAAAGTCATTCATAATTATATAATTATCTGGTTAGGATCGATCTAAACCGGACCATTATGGATATGATTCATCATGCCAACTATTAAACAACTTATTAGAAATACAAGACAGCCAATCAGAAATGTCACAAAATCCCCTGCTCTTCGGGGATGTCCTCAGCGCCGAGGAACATGTACTAGGGTGTATGTGCGACTCGTTCAAATCCTATATAGCATAACATAATTTAGGACAAAATCAAAAAATATTACAGTATCAACGATCGGTACGGATAGAATCGATAGAATCGAAGAACTCTATTCATTATACTAATCACTATAACTAAAAAAAAAAGATTTAATTTATCATATCCCTTATTGTTTATGTATGAAATTTATGGTTTGTTTTTTATTGGTGTAAATCTACTCACCTCAATTTACGATAAGAAAAAATTCTCTAGTGGTAGTAAATGCTTATTTCATTAAAGCGTAGAAATCCTTATTTATTTAACCTTATGCTCGCATTCTGGCAAGAACGAACGGACTAACAGGATCAGCTACCCAGCCAACTTTCCTAATTAAATACCGTTACTATACAAATAGATTTTATTGTGAAAGATCTAGTACTAGATAATTCATAGGTCGAGCAATGTGAACTGTACAAGTGACCAATAACTATGTTAGTTACATGAGGAGGGGAAGGCTCCGGTGTATAGAGAGGACCTCACCGTTTTATTATTTTATTTAAAAAAAACCATAGAAACGATGGAACCTACCATTTAAAATTAAAATAAACAAACAAATATGGTGGTCGGGAGGGAAGGGTTATAGTAGCAAAAATCGTTGGAATTTTTATTTTATACATTGGAACAATCGTTTTGTTATTAATAGACAGGGAAAATAATAACTATAAAGAAAAAAAATTCATTAGTTATTAATTAAAGTTCCATTTAGGCAATGACCAGAATTAGGAGAGGATATATAGCTCGGAGGCGTAGAACAAAAATTCGTTTATTTGCAGCAAGCTTTCGAGGAGCTCATTCAAGGATTACTCGAACTATTATTCAACAGAAAATAAGAGCTTTGGTTTCGGCTCATCGGGATAGAGATAAACAAAAGAGGGATTTTCGTCGTTTGTGGATCCTTCGGTTAAACGCATTAATTCGCGGGAATAGGGTATCGCATAATTATAGTAAATTAATATATAATCTGCAGAAGAAGCAGTTGTTTCTTAATCGTAAAATACTGGCGCAAATAGCTATATCAAATAGGAACTGTCTTTATATAATTTTCAATGAGATCATGAAATAAGGAGATTGGAAGAAATGCATCGGAATGATTTAAACGGCGTTCCCCGGAGAATAAACTCCGGGAAAGTGGAGTCGAAAGAAACGAAATTAGGATGATAAAAACAGAGGATTAAAATATGATACTCTAAAATATTCAGAACATGCTCAATAAAAAAACATTATTCTGCGTTTGAGTTCGGATTGTAATTTGGATTCAATTGAAGAATAAGCTTATTTTTTTCTGGTTCCAAAGCCTAAGGTTCTAGGAGCGGGCTTGGTTCTTTCAAATTGTTTTTCATTATTAAGAAAGGGTAATAAAGATAAAATACGAGCCTGTTTTATAGCACTAGTAATTAATCGTTGTTGTTTCAAGTTCAATTTATTTACTCGTCTAGATAATATTTTTCCCTGTTCACTAATAAATCGACTAATTAAACTCATGTTTCTATAATCAATTTGATCCCCCGGCCCAATCGGGGGCAATCGACTATGAAAAAGTCGCTTGGAGTTCAGAAAGCGTCGTTTGGGTTTATCCATAATTTTTTCATTCCTTATTCCGAAATCCTAATTTCGACAGATTGAAATTAATTCAAATTACGAAATAGGATTTGTTTCTATTATTCTATTATTTGTATTATATATAGATATATATATAATATATGATATATGATGATAATAATGTTATTTTTTGCTGGTATTTGAGAAGAGCAATAATATCTCTAATTTTCGTCAGCTCTTGCTCTTGTCAATAACTAGACTGAAAAAAGGGAATATCAACGCATCTGGGAAAAATCGATTGATCTCTATCAATAGACCCGCCAAAGATACAAACCATAGAGTACTTAGTACCGGTGCAGCGGAGAGATAAGTTTTTAGATCTCGCATTGAAAATACTCCTTATTTAAAAAAAAAAATTTTAAAATAAAATACATTATATCTGTATTTAAATTTAAGGTATATGTAGTTAAGAACCGTTTCGAGTTATAGGTGGAATTCCTAATTAAAATGTCCAATCATTCGGTAGATAAACTTTCCTTTCTCTTAAAACAAAAATTATGCATATCAATGAAAGAAAGAAATACCGATATGGAAACAAAGATGGGGATTCTTTACAATGATACTATAGCTCAATTGAAAGGGATGTAGCGCAGTTTGGTAGCGCGTTTGTTTTGGGTACAAAATGTCACAGGTTCAAATCCTGTCATCCCTGCCTATTTCTTTTTCTATGAGCAGCAAGGTGGTATATATTAAATTTAGAAATACTAACTACTAATAAGAATTTTTCATCTTATGATATTACTTTACAGCCCGTACTAAGAAAGCGCTCTTAGTTCAGTTCGGCAGAACGTGGGTCTCCAAAACCCAATGTCGTAGGTTCAAATCCTACAGAGCGTGATTCCACTCTTGTTAGGTCAAACTCTACTAAATAACTTCACTAACTGAAACAAACACCAATCTGGAATTTTCACTCCTGCGGATTAAATTTCAAGACAAGAAAGGAGTCGACCAATCGGATTTTAATTAATCAAAGGTTCAACCGATCGCCACGTCTGTATTGTAAATACGCAGTTATGCATAATCCAGCCAAAGTTATAGAAATTAGACCTAACACAATTCCAAATAGAAAAACTTCAATCATTTCAATTTGTTTGATAAGGGGAAACCAGGGGGTAATAATACATATCTCTAAATATTAATCCGAATTGCCCACGAATCTCAATGAATAAAGGTCGGTGTAATACCTGGAATCTCACAGAACGCTTTCTTTTTTTTTATGAATTTTTGATTTAATAAATTTTCAAATCAAATAAATCGTATTTTGCTCATACCAACAAATAAAGCTGAGGTTATAGTTAAAGCCGTTAGTAGAAAACCAAAATAACTAGTTATAGTAAGCATAATAGAGGAGAGGGGAAAGATGTTCTTTTTATTCTTTTTATACATATACATATTCTTATAAAACACTTACCTAAGTTTCTATTTTTTACCTATATGATAATAACCAAATAACACACCTTTTTTTTAATTTCTTAAAAAAAAAAAAAGATTACAACAAAAAAATATCTTTTCTTCTACAACTCCAAACAAACAATTTCTAGATTTCGAATCTAATTGAATTGTTTGAATTGTGATAATCTCTTTTATGAATTATTAAAAACCAAATTCGCATTTCACTTGATTCTCAGTTTCTAATCCGAATTCAATAATAAAACCATTGCATAATTTTTTTTTTTAGAATGTGTACGGTTTTATATCAACAAACAAAAAGAAAGGTCGAAAGAAATTATTGAGCTTT